AACCAAATTCATAAACAAATTCAGAATAACCTTACAATAAGACAAATTTATATAACAAAACTATTATATGAATCAAGAAGAAAAGAAATAAATCAATTTGGAATAAAAGAAGTCCATAAAAAGGTCTTTCAATGGTTATCCAAATTAATCACCGAATTACAACAACACACAACCATTGACCCAGTAAAAGGAGTAATGCCAGCAGAGCATCAGCTTCGTTCAAGAAAATTCAACCGTGTAATGATTTTGATTGAGGACCCGTCAATAACGGATCCTGATCCTGATCCTGATCCTGATCCTGATCCTGATCCTGATTCTGATCCTGATTCTGATCCTGATTCTGATGCCCTAAAAAACATATCTGTGATACGCTATTCGAAAGAATCCGATTTTCGTCGAAACTTAATCAAAGGTTCTATGCGAGCCCAAAGACGTAAAGCAGTTGTTGTAGGATTCATTCAATCCCATGTGCATTCCCCGCTTTTTTTGGATAGAACAGACAGAGTACGCCGCCTTTATTTTTATATTTCCGGACTGATGAAACGCAGTTTTCGAAACTGTATATGGATATTAAAAGGAGCAAAATTCAAAATTTCAGATTCTAAAGAAAAAGAGATAGAAAATGATAAAGAAAAAGAGATAGAAAATGATAAAGAAAAAGAGATAGAAAATGATAAAGAAAAAGAGATAGAAAATGATAAAGAAAAAGAGATAGAAGAGGAGGCGAAATGGAGGAAGGAAAGGAAAGAAGATAAAAAAATAAGCGAGAAGGAGGAGAAGGAGGAGTCGGAGGACGCGGAGCTAACAGTAGCAGAATACTGGGACAACATTCCCTATGGTCTCTTCGTAAGAAGTTGCCTGTTACTAATTCAATCGATTTTTAGAAAATATATTCGATTACCTTCATTAATGATAGCGAAAAATATTTTCCGTATCCTATTCGGTCAACCTTCTGAGTGGTCTGAGGATGTTAAGGAATGGAAGAAAGAAATTCATATTATATGTACCTATAATAGTATTCCATTATCAGAAAGCCAATTTCCGAACAATTGGGTTATAGAGGGCCTTCAGATAAAGATTCTATGTCCTTTCTATCCGAAACCTTGGACCAGATTTAAGTCAAAGTCCTTTCGTAGAGAGCAAATAAAAAAACAAAAAGATTTTTGTTTTTTAACAGTTTCGGGAATGGAAACTAACATTGCTTTTGGTTCTCCCCGAACACGTCCTTCCCTTTTTGAACCTATTTTTAATAAACGCGAAAAAATAATTGGAAAAATAAAAAAAAAGTATTCTCGAGTTATAAAAGTTTTAAAAGGAAGAACAAAATTATTTCTAAATAGATATATCTCAAAAGAAACAAAAAAACAGATTATCAAAGGCATTCTATTATTTAAAAAAATATTTCAAAAAATAAAAAAGAAACTCTCCAAAGAAAATCAAATTCGATTATTTAGATTGAGAGAAGTAGATAAATTAAGAAAAACTCAAAAAAAAAAAGATTCTATAACCCACAATCAGATAATTGATGAATCTTTTAGTCGAACTCGATTTACAGATTGGACAAATTATTTACTGACAGAAAATAAAATGAAGGATCTAACTAATAGAACAAGCACAATCCGAAATCAAATAGAAAGAATTACAAAAGAGAAAAAAAAAGTGACTCAGGGAAGAAATTTGAGTCCTAATAAAACAAGTTATAATGCTAAAAGATTCGAATCACCAAAAAATATTTGGCAAATAGTAAAAAGAAGAAATGCTCGATTAATCCGCAAATTACATTATTTTTTAAAATCTTTCACCGAAAGGATATCTATGTATATCCTTCTATCTATCATTAATATTCCCAGAATTAAGATACAACTTTTTCTTAAATTAACAAAAAAAATTATTGATAAATCCATTTACATTTACAATATTTACATTTACAATAATAAAACAAATCAAGAAAGAATTAATAAAACAAATCAAAATACAATTCACTTTATTTCGACTATAAACAAGTTACTTTATAATATTAGTAATAAGAATTCACAGAATTTTTGTGACTTATCCTTCTTGTCACAAGCATATGTATTTTACAAATTATCACAAACCCAAATTCTTAACTTGTATAAGTTAAGATCTATTCTTAAATATCACGGAACATCTTTTTTTCTTAAGACTTCAATAAAAGATTATTTTGGAACACAAGGAATAATTCATTCTGAATTAAGACATAAGAAAATTCGGAATTCTGGAAAAAATCAATGGAAAAACTGGTTAAGAGGTCATTATCAATATGATTTCTCTCCGATTAGATGGTCTAGATTAATAGCACAAAAATGGCGAACTAGAATCAATCAATGTCGTACAATTAAAAATAAAGATTTAAACAAAAAAGATTCGTATGAAAAAGACCAATTAATTCATTACAAAAAAGAAAATGATTACAAAGTATATTCATTACTAAATCAAAAAGATAATTTTAAAAAATACTATAGATATAATCTTTTATCTT